AAAGCAGATACAAAGGGAATTCAAGTACAAATTGCAGGGCGTATCGACGGAAAGGAAATAGCACGTGTCGAATGGATCAGAGAAGGTAGGGTTCCCCTACAAACCATTCGAGCCAAAATTGATTATTGTTCCTATACAGTTCGAACTATCTATGGGGCATTAGGAATCAAAATTTGGATATTTGCAGACGAGGAATAATGGGCCTTTCGTTGTCTTTCTGTTCCATCCATCCGGCAATTGAATAAAAAATCACAAACTCGTTCATTTTTTTCCGTTCAATCAAAAAAATGAGAATTTTTTCGAATTCTTAATTCTATAGGGTTGAATAACAATTCGATTGACTCCATCTCCATATAATTGCTATGCTTAGTGTGTGACTCGTTGGTTTTTTATTTAGAGTTAGGTTAGGATTAAAAAACAAAGGGCCATCCCCTAGTATGAACTAATAACTATATAACTAATAACCAGCTCATTGCTTCGTATTATCTGGATCCAAGGAACCAGTCGCTATATGATGTATTGATCATATTGTTGTAGCAACTGAAGCATTTTTTTTTACATAAAAGAAAAATCAATCTATAAGGTTGTGAAGCAAAAACAAAGGGATATGGATAAATGGAGGGGTGAGAGAAAGAAAGAAAAAGAATAGCAATGATATATGATTCCAATATGTATGGTCTATGAACTATCTTATAAAAGGCAATGTAATAAAGCATTAATGTATTCGTCCATAATGAATAATTAGATTCGATGAATATGAATACAATTTATACGAAAAATAAAAAAGAATAAAGAGCGCCGAGTCAATAAAGACTGAGAAGATTGATTCAGGAACAAATTTTATTAGGAGCTCCATTGCAGAGTTCGGGCCTAGTCATTAATCGAGAAGCGATGGGAACGACAGAACCTGTGACTGAGGAAGATTCCCTTGAAAACGAATCCTAATGATTCATTGGGTGGGATGGCGGAACGAGCCAAGAACCAATTCATTTATTCTGATAGGTCATGGAACGCCCCTACGAATGAAAGGGATGTTGAAAGAGCAAATATTCGCCCGCGAAAGCCTTACTGGATTGCTAAGTTTTGGGCAATTCAATAAAAATAAATAAAATAAAGGTAAAAATAAATGAAGATTCATTAATTATAAAATGGAATTTATCATTTTATTTTATTCCTACGTGTACGTGACAGATTATATCTCAAAAAATTCCATGATTCATTAGTCATTCAATTCAAAATATATACAATATTATTTAATCGTTTCATTCGCGAGGAGCTGGATGAGAAGAAACTCTCATGTCCAGTTCTGCAGTAGAGATGGCATTGAGAAACAACCATCAACTATAACCCCAAAAGAACCAGATTTCGTAAACAACATAGAGGAAGAATGAAGGGAATATCTTATCGAGGCAATCGAATTTGTTTCGGCGGATACGCCCTTCAGGCACTTGAACCCGCTTGGATCACATCTAGACAAATAGAAGCGGGGCGACGAGCCATGGCACGATATGCGCGTCGTGGTGGAAAAATATGGGTACGTATATTTCCAGACAAACCTGTTACAGTAAGGCCTACCGAAACACGTATGGGTTCGGGGAAAGGATCTCCCGAATATTGGGTATCCGTCGTTAAACCGGGTCGAATACTTTATGAAATGGGTGGAGTATCAGAAATTGTAGCCAGAGAAGCTATTTCTATAGCTGCGTCCAAAATGCCTATACGAACTCAATTCGTTATTGCGGGATAGGGATATGGAACGAAAGGAAAGGGGCCTTGTGATGAAAAAACCGCAGTTTTTTTATTTCTGGACAAACAATCTTTCTTCTTTTTTTCTTCGCCCTTTAGTTAGTTAGCATTGAAAGAAAAAAGAGAAAAATAATAAGAATGATATGATTCAACCTCAGACCTATTTAAATGTAGCGGACAACAGCGGGGCTAGAGAATTAATGTGTATTCGAATCATAGGAGCTAGTAATCGCCGATATGCTCATATTGGTGACGTTATTGTTGCTGTAATCAAAGAAGCAGTTCCCAATATGCCTCTACAAAGATCAGAAGTGATCAGAGCTGTAATTGTACGTACATGTAAAGAACTCAAACGTGACAATGGTATGATAATACAATATGATGACAATGCAGCAGTTGTCATTGATCAAGAAGGAAATCCCAAAGGAACTCGAGTTTTTGGTGCGATCGCTCGGGAATTGAGACAGTTGAATTTTACTAAAATAGTCTCATTAGCTCCTGAGGTATTATAAATAGATTCTAAATAAATACTAATAGATGAAAACATAATAAAACATAAAAAAAGGGAGGTTCATAGTAAGATATCTGAACTGAATTAGATTCCATTAATTAGTAGAATGCATTAGTAGATTGTTTCTCACGCATATACCTTTAATAATTCATGAAAAAAAAAGAGTAGAGCATGCTGATTATATAAAAACCCGGAGGCACCAATAATTATAGTTCATCATGGGTAGGGACACTATTGCCGAAATAATAACTTCTATACGAAATGCTGACATGGATAAAAAAGGAACGGTTCGAATAGCATCTACAAATATCACTGAAAACATTGTTAAAATACTTCTACGCGAAGGCTTTATCGAAAATGTGAGAAAACATCGAGTAAGCAAGAAATATTTCTTGGTTTCAACTCTGCGACATAGAAGGAATAGAAAAGGGCCATATAGAACTGTTTTAAAACGTATCAGCCGACCCGGCCTACGAATCTATTCCAACCATCAACGAATTCCTAGGATTTTAGGAGGAATGGGTATTGTAATTCTTTCGACTTCTCGAGGTATAATGACAGACCGAGAGGCTCGACTAGAAGGAATCGGGGGAGAAATTTTGTTATATATATGGTGATCTTTATGATCTACGAATTGCATCCGTAGGAAAACTTCCTATTTTTTTTTTTGAAAAAAGAGGAAGGGTTGTCTAATATCACTCCTACTCCATGAGTTGATAATTAAAGGGGTTACCCGGAATGAAAGAACAAAAATGGATTCATGAAGGTTTAATTACTGAATCACTTTCCAATGGTATGTTTCGGGTTCGTAGTGACTTTTCAACATTCCTCTCGTTCGGATACAATCGGAGGTTCCAAATTTCAAGAGACTTATTTTCTTTTCTTCGAAGGAGTAGATTCAAAATGAAAATAAAATTAAGGAGAAACAAATATGAAAATTAGGGCGTCCGTTCGTAAAATTTGTGAAAAATGTCGACTGATCCGCAGGCGGGGACGAATTATAGTAATTTGTTTCAACCCGAGGCATAAACAGAGACAGGGATAAATTTTTTATTAAAAGAGACTCTCCAAAGGACTCAATACACAAACAAATAAAGGACCCATTTTGACATGAAAATAAAATAGACGTATATTTCTGACTCATATTTAGGAGATGATAAAATATGACAAAAACCATAACAAGAATTGGCTCACGTAGGAGTGGGCGCATTAGTTCACGTAAGACTGGACGTCGAATACCAAAAGGGGTTATTCATGTTCAAGCAAGTTTCAACAATACCATTGTAACAATCACAGATATACGGGGTCGGGTTGTTTCTTGGTCCTCCGCCGGTACTTGCGGCTTCAAGGGCACAAGAAGAGGGACGCCGTTTGCTGCCCAAACCGCAGCCGCAAACGCTATTCGTACAGTAGTAGATCAGGGTATGCAACGAGCAGAAGTTATGATAAAGGGTCCTGGTCTTGGAAGAGATGCAGCACTACGAGCCATTCGTAGAAGTGGTATACTATTAAGTTTTGTCAGAGACGTAACCCCTATGCCACATAATGGGTGTAGGCCTCCTAAAAAAAGGCGTATATAGAAATAAGAATTGAGAATTGAACGAATTTCAAGAGAAAGAAATGATTAAATGATCGGATCAAATAATATGACTATGTTTCGAGAAGAAGTAGCAGTATCTACTCGGACACTACAGTGGAAGTGTGTTGAATCAAGAGAAGACAGTAAGCGTTTTTATTATGGACGTTTTATTCTGTCTCCGCTTATGAAAGGTCAAGCTGATACAATAGGCATTGCGATGCGAAGGGCTTTGCTTGGAGAAATAGAAGGAACATGTATTACACGCGCAAAATCTGAAAAGATACCACATGAATATTCTACCATAGAAGGTATTGAAGAATCCGTACATGAAATTTTAATGAATTTGAAAGAAATTGTATTGAAAAGTAATCTGTATGGAACTCGCGACGCATCTATTTGCGTCAAGGGTCCTGGATATGTAACTGCTCAAGACATCATCTCACCACCTTCTGTGGAAATCGTTGATACTACACAGCATATAGCTAGCCTGACGGAACCAATTGATTTTTGTATTGGATTACAAATCGAGAGTAATCGAGGATATCGTATGAAAACACCAAATAACGCTGAAGAAGGAAGTTATCCAATAAATGCTGTATTCATGCCTGTTCGAAATGCAAATCATAGTATTCATTCTTATAGTAATGGGAATGAAAAACAAGAGATACTTTTTCTCGAAATATGGACGAATGGAAGTTTAACTCCTAAAGAAGCACTTTACGAAGCCTCCCGTAATTTGATTGATTTATTTATTCCGTTTCTACATGCAGAAGAACAAGATCAAAATGTAGAGGACAATCAAAATAGGGTTACTTTACCCTTTTTCACTTTTCATGATGGATTGGATAAACTAAGAAAAAAAAACGAAATCGAATTGAAATGTTTTTTTATTGACCAATTAGAATTGCCTTCGAGGACCTATAATTGCCTCAAAAGGTCCAATATACATACATTATTAGACCTTTTGAATAAGAGTCAAGAAGATCTTATGAAAATTGAACATTTTCGCATAGAAGATGTAAAACAGATATTGGTCATTATACAAAAACATTTCGTAATTGATTTACCTAAGAATAAGTTTTTTATTTGTTGAAGTCCATTGGAATTGGAATGATTTCATCTTTTTTTTTTGCTTAAATTTATTCAGCACGATCCGTATATTAA